ACTTCTACAACTCCAGATATTCAAAGAATTTTTGTACATTCTCTTCGAGATCAAACATAGTAATTGAAGTTTGATTCACATATTATTTTTTTTTTTTTAGTTATTAGGTGGGCTAAATAAAATAAATACTAAAAAAAAAATTAGAGGATTCATTGAGATTCTCAAATTTTGAAGATACTTTTTCGAATGAGCCGAGCCACTAGGATGAAACTAAAAGAGTTCCGCATTATGAACTATGTACCGCGCACATCACTTAGATGGGCTATAGAAAGTAACATAGGAGAAAATGAAGAAATAGAATCTGAAAAAAATATAGAAGGAAATGAAAGAGGATCATATTCTATTTGTACTGTATCTGAAATGAACTTTGGCTATTCCCATCCCTCAACTCCTCTAGACTATACTTTTTCTCTTTCAACTAACTAATTTAGCCTTTCGAATATGTATAAAGTATTAACGTTTTTTTTGAACAAAAGGAGACACAGTATGGACAAATAAAAAAACAAGAGGAAACAAAATGGAATTCTTTTGTATACTTTATATACATATGATATATATTAAGGGGTATATCTCCGACATTTAGATGGATAAATATGTATCATGATTTATACTATTAATGAATATGTATGTCGACCCATATCAATTAATTTTTAGAATATATACTCATACAAATTACTCATGTGCCAGGAACCAGATTTGAACTGGTGACACGAGGATTTTCAGTCCTCTGCTCTACCAGCTGAGCTATCCCGACCATTCACGACGCATCATCCTCATTTTATTTTAATATAGGACTTGGGTCTATGTCAATTAGTCAATTAGAAAAACGAAAAAGTATTACAAAGTATTATACAGGATCTAATAGAATTTCTTGGATCTTCAAAAAGAAATTTTCAAAGTTTCAGTACAGTACAAGTAATGATATGTATTGTTAATTATTCAAATTAAATGGATTCCTTGCTCAAATCATTTGTACTGTACGCGTATCATATATATCATACACAAGTCTTGTGATAAGAAAAAAATTTTCGCTCAGATCCATTTGTGAAAGAAAAGAGTAGAATGAGAATGAATGATAAATATAACGAATTTTGATTTGAATCGCTAACAAAATGATAAAATGAAAATAAATAATTAGGGAGTCAACCGGGTCGTTTTGGGGATAGAGGGACTTGAACCCTCACGATTTCGAAAGTCGACGGATTTTCCTCTTACTATAAATTTCATTGTTGTCGATATTAACATGTATAATGGGACTCTATCTTTATTCTCGTCCGATTAATCAATTATTAAAAAGATCTATCAGACTACGGTGGAGTGAATGGTTTGATCAATGAATATTCGATTCTTTTTTCAATTTTTAATCGATTCACAACAAGTCTTTCATTTTTCATATAAATATAAAAAATACAGATTTGGGTCGTCATTAATCATTTTGAGATAGTATTTCAGTACTATACGTATGTATATAGGTTTATCCTTCATCCTTTCTGAAGTTTCGATGGAAGGATTCCTTTACTAACACAATGCAGCCAACTCCATTTGTTAGAACAGCTTCCATTGAGTCTCTGCACCTATCCTTTTTTATTTTCGGTTTATGAAACCCTTGTTTATTTTCATAAAACAGGATTTGGCTCAGGATTGCCCATTTTTAATTCCAGGGTTTCTCTGAATTTGAAAGTTCTCACTTGGTAGGTTTCCATACCAAGGCTCAATCCAATTAAGTCCGTAGCGTCTACCAATTTCGCCATATCCCCTCTTTTTTTTGATGTGATTAAGATCACATCATGATGCCGCCCCCCCCCTTTTCTTTCATTTCTATTATGCTGGACCGGTTGAATTCATTAGATACCGGTTCCTATATTGAAAAGTTTTTTCTACTATTTGATTTCTTGTATATTTTCTTTCATCTCTATCGGAGACCCGTATTTGGTCCAATCAGAAATGATTCTATCATTTCTATATCATCAATTCAATATAGATCACATAACATATATATTATAGTATAATATATATTTATTATACTTATATATGCCCCTATTTCTACCGTTTTTAGCGTGAAATTTTAAATACTTGAACGGTCGATTCTTTTTTTTTTTTTTTCGTCTTAGCTTTCACCTTTCCGAATTAAACCAGAGGAGTGTTTCATTATGATCTGGATTGCGCTTTTATCTTTCATGTTATTCTTAGGGCAAGCCTTCTATAACATAACAAAAAAACGAAAAGGAAGATTTGAGTATTATTAATTTAAAATTAAATTAATAGCCATAACTAAAACTAATAAAATGGCTATAACTAATCATTCCTTTAATTTAGAATTAGAAGAGAATTCAAAATCAAATTATTTATTAATTAAATATGAAATTATTTCGAATTATATATAATAAATAATAATATTATAAGATTGTAATATACAATAAATATAGAAATAGCATGTAATATACAATAAATATAGAAATAGAATAAGATTCTAAACTAATTACATTACTTTACTCGATTTTATTTAAAATGAAATATTAAAATATATTTTCAAATTAAATTAAAATGAAATATATATATTTCTATATATCAAATATATATGAAATATAATAAAATTATGTAATAAAAAATAGTAAACATAGAATAGTAAAAAAATCTTACCATCTAATTAAGCTAATTAAGATATTTATTATTGATAAACATATATTTGAGAAATAGATCAAAATTTTATATCGCGATATTTAATAATATCGCTATATTAATAGATATGTTCTATAATATTCAAATATCCAATATGTTTGGAAATTCTAAAATTCTATTTTCTATTCTTCCTTATTTTTGATATTTCTATTTTTCTATATATCATATTTCTTATGAATTTCTATTTTTCTATATATCATATTTCTTATGAAATAGCTAAGAATGAGCAGTTAATATCTCAGTAGTTTACTAAATTAGTATACGTGTACAATTTATGTTATGTGAGCCCGCTTAGCTCAGAGGTTAGAGCATCGCATTTGTAATGCGATGGTCATCGGTTCGATTCCGATAGCCGGCTTTTCTCCGTTTGTTTGATTTTTTATTTTTTACATAATTGATAATGTGAAATCAAAGCGAAAAACTTCTTTCCCTTTTCCCAAGGGTCACCCTATCATCTCGTAGGAACTTCCAATTATGAATAAAAATGGGATTGGAGGAGTTCGGTCTCTGTAGAACAAATCAATCAAGAAAAGAACCCTGAATTTTTTTTTATTATTATTTTAAATTTTAAATTCTTTTTATTTATATAATACAATTATTTATATACAATAAGGTCCGGATATTGATACAATTCCTCTAATTATTCTTTGGAATACAATACTTCAGTAAATTTCGATTAATTTATCATATTTTAGTTTAGTTTTAATTTTGTTTTATGAAATTTCATAAAAAATAAGGAGTCTTTATGTCACGTTACAGAGGGCCTCGTTTCAAAAAAATCCGTCGTCTGGGGGCTTTACCGGGACTAACTAGTAAAAAGCCTAGAGCCGGAAGCGATCTTAGAAACCAATCGCGCCCCGGAAAAAAATCTCAATATCGTATTCGTTTAGAAGAAAAACAAAAATTGCGCTTTCATTATGGTCTTACAGAACAACAATTACTTAAATACGTTCGTATCGCCGGAAAAGCCAAAGGATCAACAGGTCAGGTTTTACTACAATTACTTGAAATGCGTTTGGATAACATCCTTTTTCGATTGGGTATGGCTTCGACTATTCCTCAAGCCCGCCAATTAGTTAACCATAGACATATTTTAGTTAATGGTCGTATAGTAGATATACCAAGTTATCGCTGTAAACCCCGAGATATTATTACAGTGAGGGATGAGCAAAAATCTAGGGCTCTGATTCAAAATTATCTTGATTCATCCCCCCGCGAGGAGTTGCCAAACCATTTGACTCTTCACCCATTCCAATATGAAGGATTCGTCAATCAAATAATAGATAGTAAATGGGTCGGTTTGAAAATAAATGAATTGCTAGTTGTAGAATATTACTCTCGTCAGACTTAACCCCAACTAAAATAACAAGGGTTCGGACAATTTTGACCTCTCCATTTTGGCTTAAGTAAAGGGACCCGGGGTAAGTAAGGTAAGGGGTTTGATCTGGGGATTTTGATCTCATTCATGTATCATAGATCGGTAGGGGATTTTCATTCCTTGTCCATTTTGCCCAGTATTTTTCGTACCACAGAAGATTTGGATTAGGAATACATAATCGATATCAAAGAAAAGAAAGGTCTAACTGTTGGAGTATACATTCTTATTTGATGCATTGCAGTCAGTAACATTGGTGAATTAGGTGAAGAGTACGGAAAGAGAGGGATTCGAACCCTCGGTAAACAAAAGTCTACATAGCAGTTCCAATGCTACGCCTTGAACCACTCGGCCACCTCTCCTACATAATGATTATGGCCAAAAAACCGAGTTACATAGTGAGTAATTCATATTATTTTGGATAGGTATCTACATTGAATTAAAATTATTAAAAAATTGAACTCTAAAAATAGAAAACTTTTCATCAAAGACAAATCCTTCCGCATAAATCTTTTTTGTGAAAAATTGTAAAATAAAGATATATCTATTCATGTTTGCGAAGATGGGGTTTCCGCCCTTTCTAATATTTATACCGGATTTAATCTCTCAATTGAAACGAATTCAACGATTGATCCATTTTTTTAGACTGTGTTTAATGGATATCTTTAGATCATTATTCAATTTTCATAAAAATTCTAAAAAGCTTTTCCAGTTTTAGATTTTTCAACAACAACTCCTTACTCCAACTTCTTAACCCATAGATTGATTTCAAATTCATGAACCGTCCCCCGGATTTTTTTTTTTTTTTATTGATTCCTGTCAAAACGAAACAATTTGAGTATGAGTAAAAGGTCTTCCTTTTTATTTTAATGAATCCGTTTTTATGTTATTTCGTACTGTACAATTCCTTTGTTTGTGGGATCATTTTCTCACGAAATGAAATTAAAATAAATTATAGAATGGATTAATACACCTATGTCTAGATCTGGGATAAATGGAAATTTTATTGATAAAACCTTTTCAATTGTAGCCAATATCTTATTACGAATAATTCCGACAACTTCGGGAGAAAAAGAGGCATTCACCTATTACAGAGATGGTGCGATTTGATTCTTTTTTTATTTATTTTCTTTTCTATTTTTTACTGCTCTCAGTCTTAAGAGAAAGACAACATTATTCGGGATAGAAAAAAAAATTATTGAAATAAATCTACGCTTGTTGAAGGTGAAGTTTGTAAATAAAGCAAACCCTTCTGTCGTGTATCCCCGATTAATGCAGCCTCAGATGCTTCAATTGTCGATTCTAGAGTATTGAGCGGGAGGTTACACCTATGGGTTAGGTCTCCACCAATAGAGGGCATAGGGGAAGAAGCACTACTCCTAGGAATCAACACACGAAAACTTTGTTATAAATTATCCCTTTTCCTTATCAGGATCGGGACTAACAAGAATGGTTGGGACAACAAACATCCATCTCGTTCGTTTTTTGGATACCCGTATAACCATCGAAGACTGTTGAAGTGACTAATTCCTGCAAATTAAAGGGCGTTGAAGACAAAGAAATTGTTGGAGTAACTTTTTATCTAATACCAACATGCTTGATGTTAAGTAAAGATCTTTTACAAGAAGGTTGGCTAGAGATTTCTTGTAAAAACACCAGCCCCGCTTAGTTTATAATGAGAATATTTCAATCTTTTTTGATTCCACGTATTATTATCATTATGCACATAAAGGAGGAGCCGTATGAGATGAAAATCTCATGTACGGTTCTGAAACGGAGATTTTTTGAATCGAATGACGACCGTAACGGATGTCAGCTCAATCCGAAGGAAATTATGCAGAAGCTTTACAGAATTATTATGAAGCTATGCGATTAGAAATTGATCCTTATGATCGAAGTTATATACTCTATAACATAGGCCTTATTCACACAAGTAACGGAGAACATACGAAAGCTTTAGAATATTATTTTCGGGCACTAGAGCGAAACCCATTCTTACCACAAGCTTTTAATAATATGGCCGTGATCTGTCATTACGTGCGACTATCTCCACTATAGAAATAAAAAAAGGAAAGAAGGAACAAATTCGTTAATAAATACTAGAAACAAAGGGTAGGCTTTCTACATATGTATCGTTCAAAACAACGATTTTTATCAGCTGTAGCAAAGAAATAAACTTCATAAAAGTCGAAATATGAAGAAATAGGTATGCCTAGATACTTTATTCTATGGATAAAGGATCTAATTGATAGAAGAAGCGCCGTAAAGATCAATTCGCGAGGTTTTGGTCCGATACAATAAGAACTGCTTGCTTATGTCATGATATGAGATAAAAGTTAGGAATCCACTTATGTAATAGAGTTGATCCCCTAAGGTATTGAGCAGCGGTGTAGCATCAGATCCCAAAGATAGTAAGTCTTTTCCTTTTTATGAAGGAAGGTCTTTTTCAAAGATTCTATATCAATTTATATATGAAACCGAGATAGTTACCTTTCAGAAAATTAGAATGATAGTGAAAATGCTTATGCTTTAGTTTTCTGAAGGTGGGAGAAAAGATAAAACTGATTATTAAGAAAAATTTGAGTTTGAAACTTATGCAATTAACCTCTTTCTTTTGGTTAACTCGAGAAAAAAAAATGGGATATATCTCTGAGAAATCTCATTCAATTAGATAGGGTAATTAAAAAATAGGACACCAAAAGAATTTGACCGCTGAGCCGTATGAGGTCGGAAACTCTCAAGTACGGTTCTAAGGGAAGGAATTTACCCCCCTATTCCGACCGGGGAGAACAGGCCGTTCAACAAGGAGATTCCGAAATTGCGGAGGCTTGGTTCGATCAAGCCGCCGAGTATTGGAAACAAGCAATAGCGCTTACTCCTGGTAATTATATTGAAGCACAGAATTGGTTGAAGATTACAAGGCGTTTCGAATAAGAACTGTTTATTATTTAATTTAGATATTTAGTTTTTTTATTATTTAATTTAGATATTTAGTTTTATAGATTTTTTATATTTGTTATAATTCATTTTCTAATTAATTGTTTGTTGTCCCTATCGAGGATCATTTCTCTGGGAAGAACCAATCAAAGAATTTCATTATATCCCTTCTAAGATTAAGATCGTTCTATTTCGTCTGGTATTTCGTAGGAATAAACGATATATACAGATAAAGTGGAGAATCCATTTTTTTTTTTTCTTCTATTAAAACTAATAAAAGAGACCTTCGAATGACTAAATTTAAATACTGAGATGTCTCTTAGTAATGACTTCTCGCGAAATTTTGATTTGGAATAGAGTACGGAATAGAGTAATATGTTCTATGTAAGACATAAAGTATAAAGTAGTTCCGTTTAGGAACTTATAATTGAGATATGAATACACTAGGTTGCACAAAAAAATGGTTTTTGCGTCAATTAAAGCCCAGAAAGGGGTTTTATAAGATTAAA